TTCGACTGGATCTTACGGAGCCTGGTCATGCATGACATGATTCGGGGCTGATCATAGAAAGAATTCTATTCAAGCGAACCAGCCTATCGTCTGTATATAGCTTATACGGTGGTTGGAACAAAGACACATTATTTCAATGTGGCAGAAAAGGGCATATATCCGCACGGCCTAATCAATAGTTCAAGTCACACACTCCCATAATCCATTTTCCTTTCGGAGAATTCCCTTCAACTAGTCGTGTTATGTTAAATAACATAATACAATATTACAATATTGTGGGGTTGAAGGAAAGAGAATGTCCAAAAACATGTCTTATTCATATTAATAAGACACATTTGTAGCAATGAAATACTATAGTTCCTTCCCCAAGTGAGTGATAAGCGGTTGATTACAAAGATCTATGATCTATCTTCTCTATAAGCTTCTCTATAAGGGACCCGAAATACCCTGTTTACGTATCATTAGGAAGTGCATTAACATAAATACAGCAGTAAGAAGAGGCAATACAAAAGTGTGTAAACTATAAAAACGAGTCAAAGTAGATTGTCCCACACTAGCACTTCCGCGTAATAACTCTACCAAAGGCGATCCTACTATAGGAATAGCGTCAGGGACGCCTGTTACAATTTTGACCGCCCAATAACCAATTTGGTCCCAAGGTAAGGAATAACCAGTTACACCAAAAGACGCGGTCAATACAGCCAGAACGACACCTGTAACCCAAGTCAATTCTCGAGGTTTTTTAAACCCACCGGTGAGATACACACGAAATACGTGCAGTATCATCATTAGAACCATCATGCTTGCCGACCACCGATGAACTGATCGGATTAACCAACCAAAATTTGCTTCAGTCATTATGTATTGAACAGAAGCAAACGCCTCAGTAACAGTTGGACGATAATAAAAAGTCATAGCAAACCCCGTAGCTACTTGTACTAAAAAACAAGTAAGGGTAATTCCGCCTAGACAATAAAATATGTTGACATGAGGAGGAACATATTTACTAGTTATATCATCTGCAATCGCCTGAATCTCGAGACGTTCTTCGAACCAATCGTAGACTTTATTGAGATAGGTAAACCGGGGGGACTCCCCCTCTGAGAACCGTATATGAGAATTTTATCTCGTACAGCTCAAGCAGAAACACACAAATACTGCTCCCGACGCATATAGAATATATCTTCCGATTTAATCTTCGCGGAAGTGCAGATACGAAGCATTAAAAATACGAAAGTTATTCTTTGTGGTAATAATGCCAAAATATCAAGTCGGCTCTTCCTTTTTCTCTTTATTATTACTACAGGCCTCTTGAATCTTCTCTTTCCCTATTTTTTTTTGTTTGTTAGTTGTGTGTAATCCGGCTTTTACTATTGTTTTTTCTCATTGATAGGAATTTCTCTTGTTAAGACCCTATAAATTAATTGAAACCCCAGATTCATACTAGAACCATGATGATTCAATAAAAACCCCAAGCCCAAAGATTCCCTGAGTAAGAACTATCGGATCATCACTTATTCATAGGTATAATGACTCAAAATATGAAAGAATTTACCTAATTTACCTTTTAGTCAAAATAAGCATAAAAAGAAAGAAAAATCTTTCAATTTATAATAAAATTCGTTGAAAATTTTGTAGTTAGAATCCGGTCACAAGGTCTGATTATTAAGTATGAATCATAGTTCAATTCTGGATCTATTTCATAATATTCCGTGCTCCAGATACTAGGATGAGTATCCGACGAGGTAGAACCGTCTTTATAAAGATAAGATGACAGACTCATTCTCTGTATTATCAATAGGATCAATTATAACAAGTCACACACTCATATTCCGGAAATACAGAAATAAATTTCGCGATCGAACTACCAACAGCAACAGGGTTATAAACAAGAAACCCGAGAATTAACTTTGTATTGAAAAACTCGAACTTAATAGTTCTTGTGGATTCAATTCATTGAAATTCCATCCAGTAAAACGGAAGAATTATAAATCTCCAAAATAATGGATAGGAATACTGCAAATAAAGCCATTGCGATACCCATCAAAGGAGTAGTTCCCCACCCGGGAGCTACTTTACCATATTCCGAATTCAACGGTTTCAATAAAGCCCCTACCGTAGTTTGTCTTGGACGAGATCTAGAACTACTATCAGCGGTTTGTGTAGCCATAAATCCGATTGTATTTATTGAGATTTGTTGACTTTGTATACCATTCCCCTGTAAATAAAGGATCTTATCAGAGATACTTTGCGGTCTTGAATTCATATAAGAATGGAAACAGCAACCCTAGTCGCCATCTTTATATCTGGTTTACTTGTAAGTTTTACCGGGTATGCCTTATATACCGCTTTTGGGCAACCCTCTCAACAACTAAGAGATCCCTTCGAGGAACACGGGGACTAGTTGAAGTAATGAGCCTCCCGATATGCATTCAATATTGGGAGGCTCATTACTTCAACGGAGATAATGAAAAATCATTTCTTAGTTGGAACTTTAGGCGGTTCTCGAAAAAAGATAGCGAAAAAAATTATCCCTAGAGTCGAGACTAATAGAAATGTATAAACCAGTGCTTCCATAGATTCGATTGTGGTTTACGATTATAGCTTCCATACCTGTTTATTGGGGATTATTTCCCTGATAAATAAAGAGTCAAATGATTAAATCAAGATTTCTCTGATCCCTAATGTCAAATCACAAAAAGAGAGACGAAAATGACGAAAGCAATTTTGTATCAGACTGCTTGTCTTCTTGTAGTCGGATCTCCGAGTTTTTGGAATGCCCCAAATTCTACTTGAGCATCTAAATCTGGGTCAATACCAGCAAAGACATCTCTAAACAAAGTTCTAGCCCCATGCCAAATATGTCCGAAGAAAAAGAGCAGGGCAAAGGAAGCGTGTCCAAAAGTAAACCAACCCCTTGGACTACTACGAAAAACACCATCCGATTTCAAAGTAGCACGATCTAATTCAAAAATTTCACCCAATTGAGCACGTCTAGCATATTTTTTCACAGTAGCAGGATCGCTATAACTGACTCCATTGAGTTCGCCACCATAGAACTCAACAGTTACACCTACTTGTTCGACGCTATATTTTGATTCGGCTCTTCTAAAAGGAACATCGGCTCTAACAATTCCATCTCCGTCTATCAAAACGACTGGAAATGTTTCAAAAAAGGTAGGCATACGACGTACAAATAGCTCACGTCCTTCTTTATCTCTAAATATTGGGTGTCCTAACCATCCAACAGCTATTCCATCCCCATTGTCCATTGAACCTGCCCTGAATAACCCCCCCTTCGCCGGATTATTGCCAATGTAATCATAAAAGGCTAATTTCTCAGGAATTTTCGACCAAGCTTCTGATAAACTTTTATTTTCGGCCAGCCCAGCACTAACTCTTCGATATATTTCTTGCTGAAAGTATCCCTGATCCCATTGATAACGAGTAGGACCAAATAATTCGATCGGAGTAGTTGCTGAACCATACCACATAGTTCCGGCAACTACAAAAGCTGCAAAAAAGACAGCAGCGATACTGCTGGAAAGTACGGTTTCAATATTCCCCATACGTAATCCTTTGTATAGACGTTGGGGCGGGCGGACACTAAGATGGAATAATCCCGCTAATATGCCCAATGTCCCTGCTGCAATATGATGAGAGGCTATTCCCCCTGGAACAAAAGGATCAAAACCCTCTACGCCCCATGCGGGATTTACTGACTGAACTTTTCCTGTTAGTCCATAAGGATCAGACACCCATATTCCAGGACCATACAAGCCTGTTACATGAAATGCGCCAAAACCAAAACAAGCCACCCCGGAAAGAAATAAATGAATTCCAAAAATCTTAGGCAAATCTAATGAAGGTTTTCCTGTACGTTCATCACAAAAAATTTCTAGATCCCAATAGACCCAATGCCAAATAGCGGCCAAAAAGCACAAGCCAGAAAACACAATATGTGCCCCGGCCACCCCTTCATAACTCCAAATACCGGGATCCGTTACCGTCCCCCCTGTAATACTCCAACCGCCCCAGGAATTGGTTATTCCTAAACGAGTCATGAAGGGTATAACGAACATACCCTGTCTCCACATTGGATCAAGAACGGGATCAGAGGGATCAAAAACTGCTAATTCATACAGAGCCATCGAACCGGCCCAACCAGCAACCAAGGCCGTATGCATTATATGAACAGAAATTAACCGACCAGGATCATTCAATACAACGGTATGAACACGATACCAAGGCAAACCCATGGAAATACCCCTTTATCAAATAAAAATAGACACTATGTAACTTTATTGCATTGGAAAAGACTATGACTATCAACGGACCCCTGCTCAGTAGATTATCTCGGCGCAAGGGTTAATATTTGTTCTATTCTATATGGTAATAATGGAAAAATTATGTTTGTAGGAACAAAGAGAAACAGATCTATTTTATACCCAATAAGTACCAATACGCAATGGGGGTTGATACCTTTTTCTATGAGCAAATGCCGCCATATTTGTTCATCATTGGACGGCTCTAGTCGTAAGAATTTTCCTTTCGTTATTCTATCGGCTTTTATGACCTTTTCTAACTAGACAGAATATATGATAAAGAATATCAACATATATGACAAAGGTTCATATTATGAAGAGAATAGCCCGATTATTACGTTTCCATACCAAAGTGAAATATAGTACTTAATTCTTTTTTATTTTAGTTAATGCCTATTGGTGTTCCAAAAGTACCCTTTCGAATTCCGGGAGATGAAGATGCAACTTGGGTTGACGTATAGTGCGACTTGTCAGATATATTGGGTCATATGGGCTTTCCCCGTTCTCTTCCCCGATCGAGATATCCTTCTCTTCGCCCAAGAAAGATTGATTGAATCATCAAAAATTTGGAGCGCGAAGTCCAACTAGATCCATTTGTAGGGGGATTCAGACTAATAGTATCAATTAGAATACTTTATGGTTGGCTTGGTTCAACCAAAAAAATGACATGAAGTATCCAGGCTCCGTTTAAACAAATCCCAATTGTTAATATATCGATAATTACTGCTTGTCTGAAATCCTATTTATCAAAATTAAAAATGGAATAGGTAGAGGACTCATCTGAACCTTAATCACTCGAATAAACTAGATGAACTCAATATGTCCAATATCCGATTTTTTGGCAAAGGCATGCACTAAATGAAAAAAAAATCTGAGAAAAAAAGCGGTATTAGATGCATTTGACCTATATGTGCAAATCAAAATCGAGCATAGTTTTACCCGGAGTAGAGCATAAACCTAAAAGAATTAAAGAGGCCCCTTCAAGAACAAGAAAATGACATCGTGGTTTACAGTCGATCTCGATGAAACAAGAAATCAACGAGCAGTTCGTTCGAAAAATTTACCTTTTATATACCTATAGAAAGACTCTTTCTTTATACATATTTTTTTTATGATTTTTTTTTTAATTTGCATATTGTTATATATATAAATATAAAATCTTTTTTTATATATTTGTATATATAAATTATATATATATATGTATGTAATTTATATATATATATATATGTATGTAATTTTTTTTTATTCTGTTTATGATGCCTTTAATTCTATTTTGTATCTAGATATGGAGTCTTCTATATTATCTTTTTACTTTGATTTACTATATTAATTATTATATTAATTATCATTATATTATCTTTTTTTATTTCTTTATTATATATAAATTAAAATATATATATAGAAAATTTTTAAATTTTTAATTTGATATAATTTATAGTTATATATTTCTTTTTTTTATAGTAGAAATAAGGAAAAACTCATATTTATTGAAAAATAGAAGACAACTTCATTAGAAGTTAGAAAGAACTACTATCAAAAAATAAGAGGGAAGTAATCTAGACATTGATTTTTTTCTTTTTCACATTTTTTGAGCCGTATGCATCAAAAGGTGCATGTACGGTTCCTAAGGGATAAAATTTTACCCTAATCAACCGACTTTATCGAGCAAGATTACTTTTTTTAACCCAAGAAATTACGACCGAGATCTCGAATTATCTTGTTGGTCTTATCATATATCTCAGTATAGAGGATCAGACCCAGGATTTGTATTTGTTTATAAATTGTCCTGGCGGATGGGTATTACCCGGAATAGCTATTTTTGATGCTATGCAACTTGTGCTACCAGATGTATATACAATATGCATGGGAATAGCCGCTTCAATGGGATCTTTTATCCTGGTCGGAGGAGAAATTACCAAACGTTTTGCATTCCCTCACGCTTGGCTTTGGCGCCAATGAGTTTTTATTTGAGAAAAAAAGACTATGCCTTCACTACAAGAAATATCAAGCTATATTATATATTATGAGTAGTGTTAAGTAAAAATAGTAAAAATAGCATGGCACTTTGAATTCGATATGCAAAATTTGGTTAGTTTTTTTTCAAAACATTTAATTATGTATCGAGAGAGGAGTATGAGATAAAGGATATTCCCGATTTTTTATTTATCCGGAGTCTGTTTCAGCGTCACAAACCTTTTTATACCAAAAGACTCTTTAACCTGACAATATTTATGAAAGAGTACGAAAATAAAAAAAATTCCTTATTCTTATTTAGGATCAAAAAGAAACTTTGGGATTGCTGAATTACAGACGAAATTAATATAGAAAGCAACGGAGCCATCATAGTATTTTGAACTCACGAAAAGAAGGGTGGTAATTGGATGATTTAGTGATCGGGATCTGATCGATTCTATTTTTCTTCGATGGAATAAAAAAGTAAATTCCACTGTCGAGCCGTATGCAATGAGCAAAAGATGCACGTACGGTTGTTCAAGTTTATTGTTATTCCCTATCTTTTGTCTTCGCCTCATCACGCGAGATGGAGGAACCTTCTTTTTTTATATCATCAGGGTAATGATCCATCAACCTGCTAGTTCTTTTCATGAGGGATCAACGGGAGAATGTATGATGGAAGCGGAAGAACTATTGACTTTGCGAGAAACACTCACAAAGGTTTATGCACAAAGAACAGGCCAACCTTTTTGGGTTCTAACCGAAGACCTGGAAAGGGATGTTTTTATGTCAGCAAGAGAAGCCCAAGCTCACGGAATTATTGATCTTATAGCGAATGAAGGAGTCGAAATAGTAAAGAAGGACCAATGGAAAGATCCGAAGTAGTCAAATGCGCAAATTTATATTTTCTCTTTTGACTTTCCTGGGTAATATTCTATATAACTAGAAAGAATTCATACTCATCAGGTTAGGATTCATCTAAACCAGTCCCTTATGTAAATGATTCAGCATGCCAACTATTAAACAGCTTATTAGAAACACAAGACAGCCAATCCGAAACGTCACGAAATCCCCCGCTCTTCGGGGATGTCCTCAACGCCGAGGAACATGTACTAGGGTGTATGTGCGACTCGTTCAAATTATGAACTGGGCAAATTTCCAGCATCAATGAGCATTACCAGTGAATAGGATAAAATGGAAGAACTCTGGTCACTATCGAAAAAAGATCTACCATATCCATCTATTGCGTATGAAATTTATGGTTTCCCTTGGTGTAACCCCAATTAGCTCAATTTAAGATGAGAAGCAAGTTCCCATTGGTAGCAAATGCTATACATTACGCGGGAAAGTACGATTTTTAAAGAAAAAAGATTATGCTCCCATTTTTGTAAAACGGACTAACAGGGTCAGCTATCCAGCTAACCTTCAAAACTAAATACCGTTACTGGATAGGCGGATCTCGTTGTGAAAGACCTATTACTGGATAATTCATGGGTAGAGCCAAAGATTTTGAATTGTACAAGTTACCAATAACGTTGACGAAACGAAGTAAAGGGCTCCGGTGTATAGAGAGGACCTCACCGTTTAAGAAGGAACCATAGAAACGAAGGAACCCACTATTTCTTTATTCATCTAGATTTACTACGTTTTTCTTTTTGATACCTAGTATCAATCCAATTTCTTATTTAATTTTCTTATTTCATTTTGAGTTGAGGCAAAATGCCTCGAAAAAAAAGAAAAAATAGTGGTCGGGAAGGTTATAGTAGCAAAAGCCATTGGAATTCTTTTTATACATTGGAAAAATCCGTTTTGTTATTACCAGTGAGGAAATAAAAAAAATAACTCAACGAGAAAGAAAATCAATTAGTTATTTAGCAAAGTTTCATTTATTCAATGACCAGAGTTAGACGAGGATATATAGCTCGGAGACGTAGAAAAAAAATGCGTTTATTTGTATCAAGCTTTCGAGGGGCCCATTCAAAACCTATTCGTATTATTGCTCAACAGAAAATAAGAGCTTTGTTTTCGGCTCATCGAGATAGAGATAAGAAAAAGAGAGATTTTCGTCGGTTGTGGATTACTCGGATAAACGCAGCAATTCGCGAAACGGAAAAGGGCGTATACTATAACTATAGTAAATTTATACATGATCTGTACAAGCGGCAGTTGATTCTTAATCGTAAAATACTTGCACAAATAGCTATTTTAAATAGGAATTGTCTTTATAGTATTTCCAATGAGATCATAAAAAAAGAAGATTGGAAAAAAGCACCCGAATTTTTTTAAACAAAGTTCCCCGGAGAAGGAACTCCGGGAAGGGAAGATAGAATATAAATTAGTCCGAAAAAAGAAAAAAATACAACAAATAATTTATACAAATAATTTATAATTATAATAAAGTAGTCAAAATGAACAAAGGCATTCAATATCAAAAAAAAAATTTTCTTCTTCCTCGATTTTTATTCCGAGACAACAAAAAATCCGGATTATCGGATTTTTTAGAGCAAAACATCACTTGAATGAATAAAAAAAGTAAACCTATTGTTTTTTTGTTCGAAAACCTCGAAAACCCGTAGTTCTAACGGCCGACTTGGCTCTTTCAAATTGTTTCTCGTTATTAAGAAAGGGTAATAAAGATAGAATACGAGCTTGTTTTATAGCAATAGTAATTAATCGTTGTTGTTTCAGAGTCAATCTATTCACGCGCCTAGATAATATTTTTCCCTGTTCACTAATAAATCGACTAATTAAACTCATGTTTCTATAATCAATTCGGTCCCCCGATTGGAGCGGGGGTAAGCGCCTACGAAAAGGCCGCTTAGGTTTAAGTAAAGATCGCTTGGATTTATCCATGGTTTGTTTAGTTTATTTATTCGTTATAATATAAAAAATATTCTACCGAAAATCCTATTTCGGTCGGATCTAAAAAAAAGAAATGAGAAATAGGATTTGGTTTTTTTTATTCTTTTCTTTAATTTGAATTTGTTTATTTTATATATGTTATCCTTATTTATATATTTCTATTTTTTTTATATACTTATCGCTTATATTATTATACATTTATATTCTATATAGCTTCTAGTCTGGAATCCCTTTTTTTATCTATTCTATATTTTCTAATATTCTTTTTTTTATTCTAATAGAAATAGAATAGAATTCTATATCTATATATTAGAATTATTATCTATTGAATAATATTTATTTTTTTATTCCATTTTCTTATCATTTTTTAGGCATATAAGGAAATATATGTATAATATATGTCCTTTTGTACTCTTGTTTCAAAAGACGATACACAGACGCTCGGTTCGATCTATTTCTTTATCTCTCCATGAATTGTATGCTTGTAACAATAGGGACAGAATTTTTTCAATTCCAACCGGCTGGGCGTGTTGCGTCGATTCTTTTTAGTAATATATCGGGAAATACCCCTTGATTCCTTATTAACATTCTTTCGAACACAACTAGTACATTCCAAAATAACGCTTACTCGGACATCTTTACCCTTGGCCATGAACCCCCCTTTTGTGTGTTAATTTTTTATTCAAGCAACTCTTTTATTTTCGACCCAAAGCGTAAAGAAAGAAAAAATAGAAATTGCAAACTAGAAATACACTTAAAAAATTTTCGTTGCAGCAAATTAAATAGAGGAATAGTAAATATTAATAGGAAATAGAATTCAGTATCAGTATAATTCAGTATAATAAAGAAGGCGTAATCCAATGATTTCTAACTATTATATTTTTTTTAGTACTAATATTTATCTTTAGAGTTCTAAATCCATTTTTCCTCAAACTATATTTCTAATCACAGTAGAGTATATAGTAGAGTATTTCGTTTAAGTCTCGTGTATGAGACTTTTGCCCTAGACCCACTTTTAAATTTCCGTTCTCACTCTTATTTATTAATTGAATTTTCAATTCGAGCTTGAGCCCAAACTTTGCTGAGGTTGAATCCGTTTTTCTTTCTCCCTTTTCGAATATAAGGTTAAAGGGAGAAAGGGCGGGGGATTAGTCACAGATAGTGGATCCTATCTCTAATCTTCGTTACCCCCTTACCATGTCAATAACTAGAATGAAAAAAAGGGGAATGTTAACGCATCCGGGAAAAAACGATTGATTTCGATCAATAGACCTGCTAAAGATCCGAACCATAAAGTACTTAGTACCGGTGCCACGGAGAGATATGTTTTTAGATCTCGCATTGAAAATCCTCCTTCTTTTTTTCTTTATTTATATATTGTAACTATATTGTAACACATAAGAATAATACATATATAATAAATGATCAGATGCATATGTTTTTAAAAGGAAAAACCACTTGTATTTGTACATGAAATTCCTAAAGCAAATAAAAATGTACAACAATCCGGTAGATAAGATTTTCTACCTTTAAGTTTAAAAAAGTAAAAAGATGCATCTTTCCTACTGCCCTAAAAGCCCTTTTTAGTTTACAGCGTATATGTATCCAAAGACTTTTAGATTCTATCTATATCATATATGAAAAAAAAAAAAGACAAAATGGCAAGATCTATTGTGTATCTAAATCTGAGAAATAATGGTGTGGAAAAAAAGAAAAGGATTCTTTACAATAACACTGTAAACCTATTAAAAGGGATGTAGCGCAGCTTGGTAGCGCGTTTGTTTTGGGTACAAAATGTCACGGGTTCAAATCCTGTCATCCCTACCTATTGCTTTTCCTCTGAGAAGTAAAGAGGAATTAATTGAGATCAACGAAATAGATTCAAATTGGACATATATAATCTGTCATTTTTAGAACTGTATTCGAATATTAGAATACTGATAATATATATCATATTCTAGTAGTATAGAATACAATATATACATATAACACATATACAATATATACATATAACACATATACAATTCAAACTCTATATTCGATACTTATATATATGTGATATGCATGCAAGATGTAGTATTCGGTTACAAAAGGAATCTTTTTTCTTTACTGTCTGTGATAAGAAAGCGCTCTTAGTTCAGTTCGGTAGAACGTGGGTCTCCAAAACCCGATGTCGTAGGTTCAAATCCTACAGAGCGTGATTCCATTCTTGTTAGTTCTAATTAGACTGAAATAATTGAAGAAGAATCTAAAATTGACCTCCTTTATTTAAGCCAGAGGAGGTCAATCAAAAAATAGTTGTTAACTAATCAAAGGTCCAACTGATCACCACGCCTATATTGTAAATACGCAGTTACGAATAATCCAGCCAAAGTAATAGGAATCAAACCTAAGACGATTCCAAATAGAAGTACTTCAATCATTTCAATTTTTTTGAAAGGAAAAAGGGGGGGTAATATCTATCTCTAAATTTTAATCCTAATTGTCCATGAATCTCAATAACCTAAAATTGAAAATTGTCGCGATAAAATAAAGAACTATCAGAAAGATTTTTTTATGATTATGAATTGTTGATTCAATTTTTTTTCAAATAAGCCGTATCTTGCTCAGACCAATAAATAGAGCGGAGGTTATAGTTAAAGCTGCTAGTAGAAAACCGAAATAACTAGTTAGAGTAGGCATGAAGGAGCTAAATCAAATATGTTTTTTTTACATATATTTATAAAGCACTTACCTAAGTTTACATTTTTTTTGAAAGATAGGAACGAAAATAAGAAAAAATACCAATTGAAAGAATAAGTTCAATTTATTCCTCAATCATTACATTTATTACATTATATTTATAAATATATCTAAGAAAGATATAAAGAAGAGAAGTAGAAAAATAAATCGACTCATTGTCTGTTACATCTAAAAATTCCGTGATTTCTAATCAACAGATTTTTTGAGCAACTCTTGGAGTAAACTAAAAAAAAGAAATAAGAACTATGTCATGTAACTTTGTTAAAAAAGAATCTCACTATCGAAGAAGAAAACAGGAAAAGCATTTCTAGCATTTATTTTTTTTTTTAATGATAAGAAAAAGGATATTAACGCGATCGCGCAAAAAAAATAAAATTTTTATTTTAGTTCAAATCGATTTTAAGATGAGTCATTCTGATTATCTTTATTTTAGGTTCTACATTTTTTCTTTCCGTATTTTTTATCAAGTCTCATCCCTGTAGTTAGAGCAATAAAGAACCCTTGGATCTAATACAGGAATGCATGTATCACGAATATTTATTAATTTCTTACAATTCAATTCTTGTATTCTTTTTTTTTCATCGAATACTATCTCCTACCTACTACTATATAGTTGGT